ACTTACTGATAGGATGCCCTAATGCGTTACAAAACCGCGCCTTAGTCAATGATCCAATCAGATGAATAATTGGAACGGTCGTATCGACCTTCTTCATAGAATTATCTATTAGAAATGAATTTTCTAGCATTTGACTCCGTACCAACAAAGAATTTAGTCGCACACCGGAAAGATAGCCCAGAAAGTTAATAGCGTACTTGCCTAAGTATAAGTGGTTTAGCTGAACCCTTCCTGGTTGAGAAGACGCGTGAAAATGCCATTGCCATAAACCGACAAGGTAATATTTCCATTTATTCATCAGAAGAGGCGTATCCTTTGAAGCCAAAATGGATTTTCCTTGATATCTAACATAATGCATGAAAGGATCCTTGACCAACCCTAAGATGTCCTGAAAATCTTTAGCAAAGACTTCGACAAGATGTTCGACTTTTCCATAGAAATACGTTCGCTCAACGAGGACTTGAAAGGATGTTGATTGTAAATGAGACGATTGGTTACAGAGAAAAAAGAGGATGGATTCATATTCATATACATGAGAATTATATAGAAACAATAACAATCTTGGATTACTTTTAAAAAAAAAAGAAATAGAGTTCTTTGGAGTAATAAGACTGTTCGAATTAAAATACTCGTGGAGAAAGAACCGTAATAAATGTAAAGAAGAGGCATCCTTTACCCATTCGCGAAGGGTTTGAACCAAGATTTCGGGACAAATGGGGTAGGGTATTCGTACATCTAACACATAATTTAAATGGGACAATTTATCCTCGAAAAAAGGAAATATTGAATGAATTGATTGGAAATTAGGCGATTTTTCAATTTCTTTCCCTTCTAAAAAAGCCACCAACCGTAGGGAAAATGGAATTTCCACCACAGCAGCAAATACCTCTGATATAATTTGAGAATATAACTTATTGTTGTGCCCAAAAATCGGATTTTGATTCGAATCATTAGCAGCAATACTCAAATTAATCCGTTGATACATTCTAGTAATTAACCGTTTCACACTTAGTGAACTAGATTTATTGTCATAAAACCCACCTTCCAATGACATCATCGAGCTATTTAAACCATGATCATGAGCAAGTACATAAATATACTCCCGAAAAAGAAGTGGGTATAGGAAGTCGTGTTGTTGAGATCTATCTAGTTCTAAATATACTTGAAATTCCTCCATTTGAAATTCGATTAAAAACAAAGGTAAGGGATTTAGTGAGCGATCAAACGATACATAGTGCGATACGGTGAAAACAAAGTATTGTAGTAAAAAAGTGGATACCTTGAAAATGGGTAGACTCATCACCGGATTCTCTATCCTCTCATTTTGAGTTAATTTAATTGGTTTATGTTTGTTATAGTTATAGTATAACTAAGTGGTTAGAAACCCTTTATTTTTTCACTCCAATCGCTCTTTTGATTTTGGAAAAAAAACAACTATATTTATCAATATACTGCTTCTTCTACACATTCAGTTACAACCCATAATAGGGACCCGCTAATACTTAGGACTCATTAAATAAATCGATAATCCCCTCATGGGAAAACCTTTCCCCGCGTTAGGAACTAATATCTTTTTAACGTTTAATTAGATCGGATAATCATTCAAATTAAGAACCGAAGCTCGTTACTTTTTGTTTCCCTATAATTGGAACCCTAGGGCTCTATCCATTTATTAACTCGACCCAACTCTTAATAATTATATTTAATATTTATTTTGTTCCGCGCCAAGAATTCAAACTTGGTTTTATAGCGATTGAACAAGAATAAAATATTCTCAAAATTATCCATTGATACGACATGCTGTTTTTTCCATTCATTCCTTTCAGGATCAGTCGCAGTCTTACAAACTCTCCCGAAGATTTGGACGAATTCTTTGCTTCATAGAAATGTGTAAAAGATGCTAGCCGTACTTAAAAGCCGAGTACTCTACCGTTGAGTTAGCAACCCAAATAATTCGAATGGGTAGATAGAATCGGAATAAAAAAAAATAAAAAAAAAAAAAGGAATTTCAAAACGGAATCAAAAAATGAAATTAGCAAGAACTCGAATCAAAAAAATTTCTAATCGATTTTGAACATAAAAAAAAGACAACCAAAACCTATGGAACGGAGATAAATGGGCCCATTTCTCCATGAGAAAATTATATTTGTTCACTACAATATTGTCAATATGACATTGAATATTGAATAGCAAGATTGAGAAAATACTAAAAACATACAATAACAAAAACAAAAAGAGTTAATTGGTTATTTATTAAATTGAATTCAAATCCAAATAACAAATCAAATTATATATTAATAAATAGATATAATAAATATGGAAATTAATAAATAATATCTAAAGAATTAGATAAATAAAAAACTTTAAGAATACTTTTTTAGAGTTTTAGAGAAAGACTTCAAAAAAAAACCGAAAAGAAATAGGTCTGAATAGAACAAAAGGGGGGATAGTAAAGAAAAAATTATACAAAACTAGATAAAGCGCATCCACACCCTCTTTTTTGTTCTATTCCTTAATAGAATTTCGTTTGATTAAGACTAACTTCTGTAAAAACCCCCGCTTTCTGTGAAATATCATGAACGGTTCCTGTAGGTTGAGCGCCCTTGGCAAGGAAATATAGAATAGCAGGAACATTTAAATGGGTTTGATTATTTATCGGATCATAAAAACCCACTTTCCGAAGATCTCTTCCTTCTCTTCGGGATCGACCATCAATTGCAACGATTCGATAAACGGCTCATTGGGATAGATATAGATGAACAGTACCCCCCCTAGAAACGTATAAGAAGTTTTCTCCTCGTACGGCTCGAGAAAACAAAATGGTTCGAAGTGATAGTTATGTCTATGTATAGAATTAGAATGTCAAATAGATCTATAAAATAATCAAATCAATTAGAGATTTAAGTTATTCTTTTTTTGTTTCTTTGTCATTTTCAAAAGAAACAAAAAAAGAATTCGTACTCTCATAACTCAAGTTAGATAAGTTTCAACGCCCAGCCGAAAATCCTTAGGCATTTCCTTTTTTGAGCGGTCTCAAGCCCCTTTTTTGTTTGTCTCGTTTCGAATCGAATCTATTTTTGGATTGGATTGAATTGTTGAGACAATTGAAAAATGGTATTTCCTTGTTCCAGGATCCTTTATCTTTGCTTTGAATCATTAGGTTTAGACATTACTTCGGTGATCTTTAACGTTTTTTATTTTAAAAAATGGCAGCAACACACCCCCTTTTGATTTCTTTCTATCAAAGAATCATACGAACAATTGATTCCTACAGGATACACTTTTGGTAGAAAAAGTTTTCCCAATTCCAACAAATTTTCCCCTTGCTTTTGGATTTCAAAATTGCTCGAATCAGATCCTTTCGATTTCTATATCGAAAATTTACTTACGAAGTTTTTTCCAACTTATTGATTGGTATTAACCCTAGATCCGTGCCCCTGAGAAAGGAATAAATACTTTATACTCGAGCTCCATCCTGTACTAGTTCCATTACCCCCCCAAAAAAACTTGAGGATTCTAATAGAACAGAAGAAAAAATGTCGAGCCAAGAGCCCATTCATATAAAATCGAAAATGGTGGATGTAAAAAACAAATCCACAGCGGATCATGTCCTTCAAGTCGCACGTTGCTTTCTACCACATCGTTTCAAACGAAGTTTTACCATAACATTTCTCTAGTTTGGAACCGGTATGTAATTGATTCCAGTATGGAATCATGAATAGTCATTGCTTCGGTCGATACACAGACTTTTTTCCTTGTATATGAAGGGAATATTTAGGTTGTTAGTCGTTCATCCGGAATCCTGAAATGAAAGAGAAAATCAGAATTACAAAAATGGGCGATTTCCGTATCTATCAGATTAGACTGAACAATTTTCGTTGGAAGTAATTATGTATATTGTATGTTAAATATTTAATTTAACAGGAAGATAAGGGCTCACAAATCTTAAAAAGCAAAAGGACGTTATCTCTGAAATAGAAGGATAGCAATCCATGCATATAAGCCTTTCCTCAAATTATGTGTCGTTTCTTTGGCTTGGGCTTCAGATTCAATAATCTTTCCCCAAATTCAAAATAAAATAAATAAAATAGAAAATAAAGTAAATAGTATAAAATTCAAGTAAATAGACTATATGAATAACCCCCGTCTCAATTGTTATTCCAGAGATTTACAATTATTCATTAAAAAAAGACCAAGACCGCAAAATTTGGGTTAGAATCAAAGAGCCTCCATTCCATATAGAGCGGGATTATTGGTTAATGAAATTTGGACCGACACCGATATTCAAATCGGTATCTTTCATTGCTCACTAACTCTTACCTACTCCCACCCCGAATTCTTTCTGTGGGAATCCTAAATAAATAAAAAAAAAAAAAGATCCCATTTTACGGAATGCTAGACTATTTTGTATAGATACAAAGACAAAAGGGCCCAGATTAAGTCATTGTTTCCTTTCTAATTTGTTGTTTTTTATTTTAATCTAACCTAGTCTTACTTAAGAGACTTAATCCCGAATTCAATCAGTACCAGGAATACCCTCTTGTTTAGAATTCCGAAATGAAAAGAGAATAATTGGGATTCTAAAAAGATAGGAATGGGGAGGCTTTCCCATTTCGATTTAGAATGGATCTTTGAAAATTCAATTCGAGGGGGGGGCGTCAGACTTTTCTACGAAACTCGCTTAAATATGAAAGTGAATGAAAGAGGAAGAGGGGGGCATACGCAAAAACGCCCATCCAACGTTTTTTAATTCAAACTCTTGTGATCGATGTTCCCCGCTTGCGGGGACCACAAATGCATTCAGTTCCATTTTCGTATTATTTGAATTCGATTCAATTTGTGAAAAAAGATCTGGTTGAGAAAATAATTTTTTTAATTCGAAAAAAAAAAAAAAAAAGAAAAAGACGTACACGTATATTTTATCAATATATACTTAAGAGGGTTGCTCAAACGGGAATTGAAAATTTTTATTCTGCCCGGTCTGGGACGGAAGGATTCGAACCTCCGAATACCGGGACCAAAACCCGTTGCCTTACCACTTGGCGACGCCCCATTTCAATTTCGATTTGGTACTAATAAAGAGTACCAGTGGTATTGGCTGTTCGTCAATTCCAGTCCAAAGCCCCAAAATTCGATTCTGATTTTAGTGTTAGGATTTTGACACATATAGGTGTAAAATACAACTTAATTTATTGATCATTACATAGAATTCAATTAAGATATTGTATGAAAGTATGATTTCTTCAATTCTCACACGAGAATAGAAGGATTTTTGTTTTGATTGGGTCGGTTCCAAGAAGTTTTTTTTGTCTACCTTACTTTCTTTTCTTCATTTTTATCTTATATCAATAAGATATTAATAACTCAATCAAAATAAAATTATCTCCAAGAACAAAATGTTTGTTATGCTTAATATCTTTAGTTTAATGTATATCTGTCTTAATTCTGCCCTTTATTCGAGTAGTTTTTTATTCGCTAAATTACCCGAGGCCTACGCTTTTTTGAATCCAATTGTAGATGTTATGCCAGTAATACCTGTTCTATTTTTTCTCTTAGCCTTTGTTTGGCAAGCTGCTGTAAGTTTTCGATAAGATCTTTAATATTGTGCTAGAAAAATTCATGATTTATTCTAGTTCGAAAAAAAATTCTAACAATTAATAAATAAGAGCAGATGAGTCTTACAATATGAACGAACCCCCGCCTCAATTCAAACATTCAAACAATGAAATTCTTGGGGAACCGCGATCCATTTTGATCCCCCATTTGCTATTTGCAATTTTGACCCTTTTTCACTGAAACCATCTTATATTAGAGCCAACCAAAATGTAGAATTCTAATTGTGTGAATTTAATTTATGAAAACGATTTTCTATTTAGAGAATCAAATTCTAAAAAGAACTTCATTTCTTGATGTCAAAATTGGATATGTAGTATAAAAATAGAGAATCTATTCTCTTTTTCCTTTTCCCCAAAAACCTGATTTGGAGATTGTGTAATGCTTACTCTCAAACTCTTTGTTTACACCGTAGTGATATTCTTTGTTTCGCTCTTCATCTTCGGATTCCTGTCTAATGATCCAGGGCGTAATCCCGGACGCGAAGAATAAAAAAGGAAGGAGTTGCTTACTTTATTCGTATAAACGTTCTTAGGATTTTTTGATTCCCAGTTACTATTAAAAATAAAGTAAAAGTGTTCGCTAAAGTTAAATTTGAAAAATACCAAGCCATCGCCCGAAACGGAAAGAGAGGGATTCGAACCCTCGGTACGAAGAACTCGTACACCGGATTAGCAATCCGACGCTTTAATCCACTCAGCCATCTCTCCTAATTGAAAATAAAAAATAAAAAAAAAAATGACTATGTTACATTACACAAAAAATAATGCTTGAAAAAGCCCGTCTTTACTTGATTTTCTATCTTTACTTTCTATATTCTCTAGAAGAGAATATAGAAAGTAAATTGATTATATAGCTCATAGAAAATATAGCTTATAGAATTTCTTTTTTTTTTATTGTCTTTTGTATTCTATTATATAAATAGATATAACTTTTATCAGCAATTCCATTTCTATCATTTTTCGAAAATTAAAATAAAGAAAGTATTCGAAAGAGATAAAATAGAAAAAAATAAAGAAAAGAATATCTCTTTAATTTCGTTCAACGGGGCCTTTTTTATTTCCACTTCCACGGCCTGGCCTGGTCAGTACCCAGCCGGGCCTTTTTTTGTTCTAATGACCCATACCGCTGAACCGTAGAAAGGGTGCGAACCATACCATAAAAAAACGATTTATTTGAATTTGATTTGAAAACCACAAAATGAAATCCTTGTTATTGTATTCAAAGGAACAATAAAAAGAAGGACTATTTCCATTCTTTTGATTGAATCAAGAATCCAAATTTGTATTTGGTGTGTGGATAAAAGTTATTTTGTCGAGCCATATCTGTCAAAATTCGTCCAACAAAAGAAATTGTTTTGAATTATTAAATTTAGTTATTTAAACGAAATAACTCCTCCTTTACGAGGACTCCTGACAAAGACGTCAACGTTCTAATTTCCACTTTTCATTTCATGATTATTTTAAATTTATGTCCTATCTTGATTACATCTGATTCTCTTGTTCGACAAAGGGCCCTTTTTATACAATAATCGCATTGTAGCGGGTATAGTTTAGTGGTAAAAGTGTGATTCGTTCAATTAATCCCCTTAATAGTTAAGGGGTCCTTCAGTTTAATTGATATTTCAATCAAAAACTTTATTTCTTAAAAGGATTCAATTTTAATCCTTTCACTCTCAAATTTAAATAAAAGATTCGGAGAAAAATATCCGTTCTCGTGATTTGTATCCAAGAGTCAATTCGAAATTGACAATTTGGATTATGAAATTGCGAAACATAATTTTGTTTTTTGTTTTTGAATTGGATCAATACTTCCAATTTTTTAAGTATAAGTAAAGGATCCATGGATAAAGATAGAAAAGTCTAGTTCGAATCGTAACTAAATCTT